CAAAACAGACTCATTGATCGGGATGGCGAAACAAACCAGCGACTAATTCCTTGATCTATTAGGAAAATAAAAGTCACGAGTTAACCCTACAACTAAAATTAAAATAGCAACGAAAAGAGTCAATATTCGCCCGTGAAAACTTTATCTTCTTGGATTGATAATTTTTGCTCAATCCAATAGGATAAAAAGCAAAACAAATATTCGTTAGAACATAAAAAAAGAATATGATATTTAAAAATATAAATATTAATATGCTTAGTTAGCTAAAAAAGCAAGATATACAAATGAATAATAGACATTTTGAAAATTTTATTATTCGCGAGGAGCTGGATGAGAAGAAACTCTCATGTCCAGTTCTGTAGTAGAGATGGAATTCAGAACCAACCATCAACTATAACCCCAAAAGAACCAGATTCCGTAAACAACATAGAGGAAGAATGAAGGGAATATCTTATCGAGGTAATCATATTTCTTTCGGCAAATACGCTCTTCAGGCACTTGAACCTGCTTGGATCACGTCTAGACAAATAGAAGCAGGTCGACGAGCAATGACACGAAATGCACGCCGCGGTGGAAAAATATGGGTACGTATATTTCCAGACAAACCGGTTACAGTAAGACCCGCAGAAACACGTATGGGTTCGGGTAAAGGATCCCCTGAATATTGGGTAGCGGTTGTTAAACCAGGTCGAATACTTTATGAAATGGGTGGAGTAACAGAAAATATAGCCAGAAGGGCGATTTCAATAGCATCGTCCAAAATGCCTATACGAACTCAATTCATTATTTCGGGATAAAAAGAATCAAAAGAAAGGGGTCTTGGGAATAAAAAAACAATAACAGGTGCCGGTTTCTTTCTTTGGACAAACAATATTTCTTTTTTTTCTTCACTTTTTGCTTTGCATTGAAAGAATAGATTCTAAAAAAATGATATGATTCAACCCCAGACCCTTTTGAATGTAGCCGATAACAGCGGGGCTCGAGAATTGATGTGTATTCGAATCATAGGAGCTAGCAATCGTCGATATGCTCATATCGGTGACGTTATTGTTGCTGTGATCAAAGACGCAGTGCCAAATATGCCCCTAGCAAGATCAGAGGTGGTCAGAGCTGTAATTGTACGTACTTGTAAAGAACTCAAACGTGATAACGGTATGATAATACGATATGATGACAATGCTGCGGTTGTCATTGACCAAGAAGGAAACCCCAAAGGAACTCGAATTTTTGGTGCAATTGCCCGGGAATTGAGACAGTTAAATTTTACTAAAATAGTTTCATTAGCTCCGGAGGTATTGTAGGTATTGTAAGGTCTTATAAAATAAGATAAGACCGTCGTATGGTTATAGTAAAGTATTTGAAAGAACCATATTAAGAAATATTCATAATTTATAGTAGATTGTGTCTCACGCATATGCCTTTAATTTAAAAATTTAAATTCATAAACAAATAAGTAAAAAAACATGTTGATTATATCAAAATCGGGGAGCACCAAGAAATTTAATTCACCATGGGTAGGGATATTATTGCTGACATAATAACTTCTATACGAAATGCTGATATGGATAGAAAAAGGGTGGTTCGAATAGCATATACTAATATCACTGAAAATATTGTTAAAATACTTTTACGAGAAGGTTTTATAGAAAACGTGAGAAAACATAAAGAAACCAAAAAATCTTTTTTGGTTTTAACCCTACGGCATAGAAGGAATAGGAAAAAATCTTATAGAAATTTTTTAAATTTAAAACGGATCAGCCGGCCCGGTCTCCGAATCTATTCGAACTACCAACGAATTCCTAGAATTTTAGGTGGGATGGGAATTGTAATTATTTCTACTTCTCGAGGTATAATGACAGACCGAGAGGCTCGACTAGAACGAATTGGTGGAGAAGTTTTGTGTTATATATGGTAATCCTTCTAATATACGAATTGGGTCCGAAACTTAGTATTTGTGAAAACAAAAAGAAAAGGGGCGGGTTGTCTAATATCGTTTCTCCTCCATCAATTGATACTTCAAGGAGGCTTTACCTGGAATGAAAGAACAAAAATGGATTCATGAAGGTTTAATTACTGAATCCCTTCCCAACGGTATGTTCCGGATTCGCTTAGATAATCAAGATATTATTCTAGGTTATGTTTCGGGAAAGATCCGACGTAGTTTTATACGGATACTACCAGGCGATAGAGTTAAAATTGAAGTAAGTCGTTATGATTCAACCAGAGGACGTATAATTTATCGACTTCGCAACAAGGATTCGAAAGATTAGGTGTTTTTATCAACGTCAACATTCCTTTCGTGAGAAGATTATTCGAGATGAAAAATTCCAAGAAACCTATTTTCTTCCAAAAATAGATTCAGAATTAAAATGAGGAATGCCAAATATGAAAATAAGAGCTTCTGTTCGCAAAATTTGTGAAAAGTGTCGCCTAATCCGTAGGCGGGGACGAATTATAGTAATTTGTTCCAACCCAAGACATAAACAAAGACAAGGCTAAT